CTTCCTAACCTTTGTTTCAAAATCACTGAAAGTTGGAAAGCTATTGACACAACATCAAGGCAACGAGTTTCTCCATTTCCGATAGACTTGCCTACCAAAGGAATGATGGAGATGGAGTTAAGTTTGATTGTCAACAGTTCACTACACGGCTTTCAATCGCTTCACGAGCGATCAACAAGTCCGCCATTCAATGGAAGTTTCACTGACGGTCTTCTGTCCGATAGGTTTCAGGAACCAGCTTAGCGGCCAAGAGGAACTGACGGTGTTCTCTACCATAGGCAAGCGGGACTCCTAATGGTGTGTGTGACTCCTAGTTAGTCCCTTCGCTCGCTTGTCGAAACATCATAAGTGTTGTTCTTAATTCAAACTTACCGACAGCTCATACAATCAAGAAATGTAGTGCGTACCGATTGGCCTCCTTGGTCCCCGCTTGGACTACTTGCTTTGCTTTCAGGGGACACCCTACAGCCTGCTTCCCAAACTAAAGGAACTCGAAACAGCAACAATCAATCTCAAAAGGCCAATGTTGACATCTCGACATGCCAGTTTCCATAATATCGTAGATAGTCACTTCTGGTCCGACTTGCCCGTGTTAAGCATGCCGCCATCGTTCATCCAATAGGAGTCGAACCTAAAAATTCGCCAATGTTGAGTTGGGCGCTTTCACCATTCAGCCATGGATGCGGGAGACTCAGCGAGTGAACTAGGTTATAGCGACAAACGATTCCGAGAATGGATTCCCGTCAAACTGAACTAACAAACTGAACCCTGCCATTTCTTTTTTGACTAAGACGGGGGGGCTGCCTTCGTACCGTGCAGGATCAAGTTTGACGAAGTTCTTATCGCTTTGTTCTCTTGGTTTGTTTCGGTCCCTGCGGGGCACAACTCGAAAGTTTAGATTTTTCTACCTCGTTTCGAACTGGAAAGACCTCACTTATAGGGTTTATAAAGGTCCTTCAGCGTTTCTGGGTTTTCCCGGAGTTGGGTTATCCAAGTCCGGTGGTCGGACACGGTCGGCTCAATCTCTAAGGTTTTTATAATGTCCTTAGCGCACTCCGAGTATAGGTTTAGTGCTTCTTCTGAGTGCGAAAGCTTCCATTTCGGCCGACCACGCTCACAGTAATGCCGCAACTGTTCGCGAACCAATAAAATGAATTCTTCCTTCGTTCTTAGAAGTTCTTCCGGATCCGGATCCGGATCTAAAGAAGTTTGGGAGGAGCCGGCCGCCTCTGTGTTCGGGGGCCCATTCACTGAGGATGATGAAGAATCGGGCATCGGCTCCAACAAAACTCTTTCGTCAAAACTATTCCAATCGACCGGTGTGTTCCCCGAGTGGGAAGGGCTTGATGGTCCCGGAAGAGCAAGTGCTTGCTCTGCACCCACACTCCAAATAAGAACTGAAGATAAAGAGAAAAGCTCCCCCACAATAATACCAAAGCGAGAAACTAAATAGATTCGCAGAAAATATAAATAGAAAGATATGACAAATAGAATGGATAGATACATAAAAAAGACAACTCGAAAGTTGTACTTTTTTTGTAAACGAACACAATAAAGACGAAACAAAAATGAAAAGCCTAAAATCGGTATACCAAAAAGCAGGAGATTGAGACCTGTGTTCATTATAGCGGTTCCTTCTGATCCTAGAAAACATCCTAAAAACCCTGCTACGGAACTAGCGAGCAGGGGCAAATAAATTATAGATCGTACGCACACCAATAATATTGGTCTATCTTGAAGAAGCGGTCGAAATAACAGTCGCATGGCTAAAAGTTATTTATTGTGCTTCCACCACCACAACCTCCGCAGTTATGATGACAACCTCCCCAACTTTTGGACCGTCGGCCCTATTAAGGTGGGGAGTGGGGCTTCCGCGTTACCCCATGCGTAGGCATACAAGAGTATGACCACCGCTTCTTCAAGATAGACCAAAATCCGCGTTTTGGAGCCTGGGATCCAGTCCCTTGGACGGAATCCCCAAAAAGGGGATAATGGAAACAGGGTACTGCAGTGGTAGAACCTGGTGAACCGGGCGTACTAACGTCAACATAGCCATACCTGTCAACATATTTAGAACCTTTCACGGAACACCAACCCAATCTCGATTAAAGAAAAAAATTATTGCAACTACGAAAACTACAACAACCTCCGTGAACAGACGCTTTCTTGGAACTCATTCATAGGGGGCTTAGTTAACTAACTATATAAACAAATATAACAAGCGCGCGATACGCAGCATCAATAAACGGAAAAACGTAGTCACGGCCTGTGCTATAATGCATCCCCAAAAGCCTCCACCCCACCTTCAAGTCAACAACCCGTGGTGCCTGCTTGTGACACATAGGGCTTGCTTGAGTTCGCTCCAGTCTTTGCTGTCCAGAGGGGATGAAATCCGTCTTGAATTAGAGTACCAGGCCAGGTCTTCGGGTTGCTGGTCTTCCGGTCTTGCTGCATCCGTCTTCGTGCTTGCTTCAAGGAAGTAAAGTCACTAAAGAGAGCCTGATTGAACTCTTTCATCTTACTAAACTAAGGGGCCTTTCGCTTCACGCTTTTTTCATTTTATATTATATAGGATATTTATAGGGCATCCATTACCACTAGATTCCATTAGAGACCTCCTTACTATTAGACAGACATCTCACTTGGCTTCCAATCCATTTCGATCTTGTACCCACGGTGCGGTATACTTCACACTCACTATATCTTGATCAATAAAGATACCACTTCTTGTCGAAAGCTTTCTCTCACTGAATAGAAGAAAAGGGAATTTCCCCCGTGAATAGTGCTCTTCTTCCTCTTATATTAGGAGGAGGTAACAATAGTCTGTATATTTAAAATCAAAGAAAAAGGCAGGCAGTAAAGCGTGAAGCTTGGCTCAACTAAAACAAAAGGAGAAGCCACTTAGACGAAAGAAAGAAGAAGCGTAAGAAAGTCACTCGACCGAAGTACATTAAGCATTCCACTCACTTGGAAGACTCACTAGCGCTTGCACGAGGGAGCTTACTCGTTAACTTAAAAGAGAGAACCGCTCCTACCCAATTGGATTTATGCCATTCGCGCGTGGGGCGGCCTTGGCAACGCAACAACTATTACTATAAAGACCACACTGCCGATCCACATAGGCTTGGAAGTCTTGCTAATAAAAGACTTCCGATACGACGAATACCAATCCACATTGGCAGTGTCATTGGCAGACTGATCTCTTACTGGATCATGCGGTATAGGAAGCATAGAACTAAGACGGGAACAGAGAGAGAAGGGCGCATAACAATCACCTAAAAACTACCACCTAGAAAGAGAATAATCACCTCCAACAGACAAGAGATTCGGCACTACAATCTCGTCCAGCTACAATCACTTCCTCAAAGAAAGCTTAGGGCAAGGCCGCTTTCAGCAATGGGAACCCAGGCTAGGGATGAACCTCAAGTTGCAAACAAGACAGATGACATCGGTAATGGTCGAGATGAGATCACAGGCCTTACGCGGCTAAAAAGGAAAGAAAGCTCATCAGATAGACCGCCTCTAGTAGCTGTCTCGGATGAATGAATATAGTCTTTATTATCATTTCTGTTAACGCATTTGACTTTGAAGTTAGACTTTCCATTTCCCCCAGTGTAAGTCACTGTCCTTGAAACCACTTGAGTGGACTTGGGCTCCTTCGTTAGACTGATTTTCTTTCTTTCGAAACTTCATTAACAGAGGAAAAGCAAGTCTTTTCAGCTGACTGACTAAAACAAAACAAGCAAAGAAACAGCTCCTTAAATTTTAATATGAAATAAAGGGAGGCAAGAGGGCAGTAGCTTAAGCTTACTCAAAGGGGCTTTCCGCTACTAAGAGTTGTTATGATTCTCTTTATGAGTTGTTCACGGGATTCTTCATCTTCTCGTGCTCGGGGGACTTCTCCTCAATTTCTGCCTATCCTCAGTCTTTCCAAAGCCCAGGTTCGTAGACCTGCCATGCCAATCCCACCTCCTATTCTATTCCCTCTGTCTTCTCTTCAAAGCTAGCCGAGTCGTTCCCCAGAGCGGATTCGGTGTCAAAGAGAGAGAGACAAATTGTGACTTAAAAAGACTAGTTGCGCTTCTTCCTCTCCAACAGGTTCCATTTCTCCGCCAAGAGAAACCCTAGGGCATTCCTCTCTATCAATGACTGAAGAAAGAGGACTATAAATTTTTTATTTAAGAGGGAGGTTTCTTTCACGGAATCAACTATTTGAATACGTTACCACCAGTTGCCACATTTACTGATTCAACAGCGGCTTTCAAAGAGGCTTTCGTACCGAGCTGCCTTTAGATTAGAGCTGGGTAATCCAAATGCCAGTCTCAGGTCCCATTCTTCCGAACCTTGCATTACCTCCCCGTGGCTAGTAGGGGGGACTTTAATGTAATTGCGGATCCAGCGGAAAAACTTGGGGGTCGGCCTCCGGGCTTCAATTCCTTTATTGAAGTGATGAGCTTTCAAGATATGATTTGCTCGTGTGGATTATTCGATGGGGCTTTCAATGACAGTAAAATTGACTTGGAGCAATAATCAAACTGGTCAACATTGTATCTGGGCCAGACTAGATAGAATCCTTTTGAATGGGGACTGCCCGCTTCTATATAAAAGCCGTTTTGCCCCCACCAGAGTTGACCATTTGCCTAGAGTATCCTATGATCACCCTCCTAAAGACAGAGAATAAGCACCTTGAACCAAATTCAGAACTTGTCTCTGTATGGCAGGAAGCTATCAAATTATTTCAGACATTACTTTCTTCTCAAGGTTCGGTGCTTGAAGATGAGATCCTTGATACCATCCCCTCTCTGGTCACAGAGAAAGATAATAAGATGCTTACGAGCCCTCCTAATATGGAAGAAGTTCAAAAGGTAGTTTTTAGCATGTCGGCGCGCACTAACCCAAAATAAAGGCTTCCCCTATCCTTTAAAGCCTGATGGCTTTCCGGGTTCTTTTTATAAATCTTGTTGGGATTTCATAAAAGAAGATCTCTTCCAGCAGGTCACTTATTTATTCGCTGAAGGTACGATCCCCCGTTCCATCAATGCTACTTTCCTTGCTTTGATTCCTAAGATTTTTATCTGGGACTACCTCTATTTAAAGGAAATCTAAAAAAAAATATCTCTCATCTTCTGGGTAGAGTATAAAAAAAGTGGTAGGAGATGAAAGCATTGTTATCCAGTGGAGGGCGGCTTATTTTGCTTAAACATGTTCTCTCCTCGATGCCTATACACCTTCTTGCAGGGATTCCAGCTCCAAAGGGAGTTCTTGACCAGTTGGAAAAAATGTTAGCTAACTTTTGGTGGGGTGGTGATGAAGACAAAAGAAAACTTCACTGGATATCTTTTTATACTATGTGCCTACCTATTCAGGAGGGGGCTTTGGGTCCCCCTACTACAAGGCATTTTCAAGATCTTTCTAAGGCTTTTCGTATGAAGTTGACCTGGTCAATAAGAGGAAGTCAGACTTTGGACTGCATTTTTAAAAAGAAAGTATCTGAAAGCCCCTATGGTTTGCTGCTTCCAAACCTGGTTGTTCACGCACTTGGAGTGAAATCTGTTCTATTATCAGGCAACCCCACCAACACTTAAGGGCTCAAAATGGTTGATTGGAAATGGAGCTAGCACTGATTTCTGGTTCCACCCCCGGCTCTCTGATATTCCTCTCATTGAAGGTGCCTCCCTTTTTTTTACCAGGCCAACTCCTTCCTAGTTATTTCCCCAAAATCATAGATGTGCTTGATGCACATGGCAACTGCTTTTTCAATGATATCGAAGCATTTTTGCCTCACAGAGTGGTTTATGATATCAGGAATAGTGGAATATTCACATCTCATCAGGAGGACAGGGTGATATGGAAAAACAATAGTAGTGGGTCATTTTGTCTCAAAGCTGGTTGGGAATCGATAAGAAATCGAACAGGCGTTCAAGCTTGGACTCAATTTGTCGGGGATAAAGCCATTCCTACAATAATTAGCATTTTTGCGTGGAAGCTCTTATTTTACTTTGTATGCGGGGATTTCAGAATAAGTTAAGGGAGGGCGATCAAATTAAGACGAAAGGTATCAGATTAGCAAGCAAATGCTTGTGCGGAGCATGATAAAGAAAGTATTGATCACCTCTTCATCAAGAGTGAGCTTGCTATGGAGGTTTGGAACTATTTGGATCGCCTTTCAATATAAGATCCTTCCAAACGGATTCCATTCAGTCCCGGCGGTTTAACATTTCTCGCAGGAAATCCCAAGTTGGCTACGTCATGTCTATGCTTCCTATTTTTGCAGTTTGGGAACTCTGGAAGGAACGCAATAGCAGGAAATTCGAAAACGAAATATCTCAACCGGCTGCTATTATTCAACAAATTACGGACTGGCTGAAAGACTGTTCTCAGCTTCTTGACATCAGATCATCTGGGACGTTACTGATTCTATTCTTCTGGATGCGCTCCACATTCCTCGTAAACTCGCAATTGACTTCAAAATCCATGTAGATGGTGCTTAGAGAGAGGGAATCCAGGTCTGAGTGCAGGTGGAGGCCTCATTAGGAATCACCTTGGTAAGGTTGGGTCACGTCCAACGTTGTTGCAGAAGTTCGTTCTATAGCAGATGGTCTCAGAGCCTGTGAATCTCTTCATATTTCCTAAATTCTTTGAGAAGGTGACTCCAAAATCATTGTTGATTGCTTCAATGAAAATAAAGAAGCCCCCAGGTACATTGCCCATACTTAGAGTTATGGTGGAGCTTCATTTCATCCAAATTCTCAGTCTGACCATTGGTTTTCCTCTACAGCTGATCTTCTTCAACAAATTAAGGTTTTTTTCCCTTGAGAAAGTGGGCTTTTATTGAATATAAGATTGGTTTGGCTTTGTTAACTTTCATTTTATTAGCAGTAATGTTTTTGGCTGTCTTGTAGCTCTTTGTGAGCAGGTCTATGTACTTCGATTTTCTTGAGGGGTCATTTTATGTAATAAAGAATTTATCCACTGGTCTTTCTACGCTCGATCTACTAGCGCTCTCTTCGATCCTTCCAGGTCAAGACCTTCGCTTTACTCTCCCCCTTGGAAGAACTAAAAAGAAAGAAAGAACTCACTAGAAAGCAAGCTACCTTCGAAACCTTGAATTAATACCCGGTCCGAACCGGATAGAAAATTCCTTACGGGATAACATCTGATTGAATCCCTTCTGAATGCCTGCCTCTCATGAATTCCCTCCCGGAGACTGGAGTTGATCAACGGATACTGCTCAACCCTTAGTCACTGGACCGATTCCTATCTATGGTCGATTTTCTTGGCCTGCCCCGACGGATTGCACGGCTGAAAAGGCAGCAAAGCTTTTCCTAAAGAACGTCATTTGGGGGATTCCACGGAACATCATCAGTGATCGGTTCACAGGACAAAAGTCTTTTGGGTTCGGAACGACACTTCTCCACCCACAAACGGATGGGCAGACGGTCACGCCCTATTGGAAGAATACCTAAAAAACTTCGTAAGTGCTAACCAGGGTACATTTGTTGGATGTAGCCCAGTTCTGTTACAACTTGCAGCGAGGCGCCGCATCACAGCCCCTTCGAGTTGGTCACGGGACAGCAACCCCAACCCCTTACGCCTCAAACTTTTGCTCGTATCCCCACTGGTCGAAGCCCGGCACAAGTTCGCCAAGAATCTCAAAGAGCGGGTCGACATAGCCCTAGAGAAAGCCGCTAAGAAAATGAAGAAATGGGCGGACACTAAGAGACGGCATGTAGAGTACAAGGAGACCCAGTAATGGTCAATCTCCAGCCACAACAATTCAAAACCTTCAGGAAGGTTCACAAAAGGCTCATACGCAAATATGAAGGCCCCTTTTCCAGTTAAAAAGAAGGTAGGAAAGGCAGCTAATTCATATTTGAATTCAAGAATAAAGACGATAAGACGCTATATCGTCTGCATCTATAACTACTTATATAAGTATAAGGGAAGGTAAGAAAGTAGTAGCGCACTTGACACAGCATTGGATTGCTTTTTCGCTTTCCGTTTCATCGAGACGTTAGCCCCCCTAGTCTGCTCGGTCTTACCTTTCCTGTCAGTGTAGATATGTTTCCCCCACCCGAAGCGATTCTGGATTGTCCCGCGTTCGAGTTCAATAAAGAAGGTGGAGTGCCCTCGCTGGTAGTTGGATAAGGGTTATTTTACTTTCCCGTTCCTGGATTGGTAAAGATCGTGAATCCCTTCCTAAGGTCATGTCAATGCCCCTGTTATTATCCCGACATTGCGGTAACCCCGGATATCCCGAGCTGCCTACGCTAGCTGCACAAGCTCTCTCTTCTGCCTTCTCGTCTTTCTTCTTCTCTAGGGTTATAGCTTGCCTTTCGTTTTGTCTCTAGATTCCTTCCTCTGAGTGAGTAGCTTCTCGTCCTTAGATGGATAAAGTTATGAGCAGAGTTCGTGCTTTGGGACTCAATCCATGCATCCACGTGTCAAAGAGTAAAGGCTGTAGTCATTCCACATGAACCCAAAGGCAAGCGCCTAAACAGGAGATTGGGGGTCCTTATAAGGCAATGAGTTCTGCCGTTTGAGATTAGAGCAGCAGACGGGGCTTCAGATGAAAGAAACAAGGGTCAAACCAAGGGAAATGCTATAATAAGAAGGAGGTTTGAGGGCTTGAGGGTAATCGGTCGAACCAAAACAAAAGTGCTGTGGCACGTTTCCTAGTGGAAAATAGATTTCAGCCAAATCCCCTTTTTTCAAAAGGATGAGAGTTCCGATCTCATTCTACGGTCGACTCGGAGCGTTTTCAATCGTGAGTCAAGCTGACCCCACACGAAACTAAGAAGTCCAGCATTGATTGCCCAAGCTAAACTAAATAGAAGGACTCGGCTGAGTTTGCCCCTCGCCTACAGGAGTTATGGATCGAGAGACTCTTCCTGCGGCCAGGCATAAATTAGAAAGTGAGGACACCGTCCCTCTTATCTGGATCTGTCTTTCCTCGGTCTCTGTTTTCATTTCTCGGGTATCATACGATTCTGCCATACGATTCTCTTTCTTTTTTCTCGGTGGAACATCTTAAACTCTTTCGGACTTTCGAATGCCTCTCCCTTCCTTTGGAATTCGTCCTGCCTTGGCACTTTTGTCACCAACCTCTCTTTGTTAAAGGGTAAAGAGGACGCGCACGTACCAAAGTGGAAAGATTCGTCCAAAAGGTCAAGGAGCGAGTGCTCACATCGACGTCGAAAAGGGTAAAGGTTTAAGAAGTCCAAAGGTAGCTTGTCTCCTGAAACAACCCCCTTGCCCGACTTCAATAAAAAGGGTCACCAACCCCAGGAAGATCTATTATAGGCTACGAGGTTCTGGAGAACCCAATAAGCTTTCTCCCCTGCCCGATCTTCCCGCTCAATAAGTGGGGCTTTCGTGATTGTCCCGATTGGGGGATCTTAGATCAGACGCTAGCTCCGTTTAATCAGAGGCTGCAGACGTTAGGGCATTCCTTATAGCCTCAACATCGATTATATGGCCATTTCTTTGTAGAGGAAGAGCGCGTTTCAAGCCTCTAGCATCCCCCAGAGCTGGTTTCCACCTAATTAAGAAGGAGGGCTTTCACGAAATTACCCCAACTAACAATCCGACGATGAGGACTTGCTCCCTTTAACCCTATCCTTAGGCTTTCTATTTCATTCTGTCTTTTGAAACTCCTTCTTTTTCCTTCTTGTTCAAAAATCATATTTGCATAAGAGAGAGAGAGAATAATGTAGATTTTATCTTCAAGTAAGCTAGTTGATCGAAAAACCTTCGCCCAAAAGTGCTCCTTGAGCCGGTCACCGTCGGCTAAGAACCATTTCTTACTTGTAGTGTAATACACTCTTTTTCTTTAACAATGAGTTTATGTTCCGTGAGTCTATCGATCTTTTTTATCTATAGACTGCACCCCGTAGTATCGTCACGAGCGGGATTCGAACCCGCGTTTCAGGATTATCATCCTGAAGCTTCCCCCTAAGAACCGTGATTTGGTTACCCGGTTCTGCCCGACTGAATGACTAAGACTAAAGGGCATACGTCCGGGGGCAGAATCGGATGCCGGCCGAGCGGGGTCGATCTCACATCTCATAGACAGGAACAAAGGGGCCAGCTCTAGCTAAAATTAGAATGTCTAAGCCCACAGTAAACATATGATGAGCCCAAACAAGAGACCCAAGAACACCTGTACTGATCATGGCATAAACCATGCCTAAATACCCGAAGACCGGTTTTCCCGAAAAAGTCGAAACGATATGACTTATGATACCGGATCCAGGCAGAATGGGAATATACACCTCTGGAAAGCGCCTACACCTAGTGCACATCGTCCCACGCCCGCATGATTTTGACAAGTTCAGCGCCTGCCTTAGCAGGCGTTTGTAAACTTTGTCGAATTCGGGGTTGGTTTAGGTTTTCGACTACCTGGACCATTTTAAGCCGCTTTTCCGCGTCAGCGGCGTCGATGTCCAATGAAGCGATTACTTTTTGGACGACATCTGTCCGTGGGGACCTTTCTGAAAAAGTGGACAGAAAGATCTGGACCCTAAGTTTTAGGTCTTCAGCCGACACCTCCACCTGCTCCTCAACGGGCGGTTCCACCGGTGGAATGTTTGGGGCAGGCGGCGCAGCCTCTGGTTGGGGGGCGGTAGGGGGGCTCTGTGGGGCTATTTGGGAGGGCCCCGCTTGCTCTTGCCCCATGACCCCCGTTCCGGTTGGTTGATTAGTAGCCTCGTGCCCCCCCTCGTTTGGGGCCTGGTTAAACCATCTTTCAATCCACGAGCCGCTCCACGTGGATGAGGTTTATGGTTCGTGGGCGGCCCCTAGGGAAGAATTCTCGGATGAGGCTGGGGTTGCCGGAACAGGAGGCTTTGTGCCCGAAGTGCCTTCAGAAGCAGAAGAATCCGCCCCGCCGGAGTTCACCATCATGTTAGCCAGAGCAACCTCGTCCAGAAAAACAACTGTCGTAATTCCCGCCAAAAAGAGACATCCGATCCTTTGGAACAAAAAGGAGAGTCCCTTCGCTAGGATCATTGATTCTACTTTAATAGTAAATAGGTTAGGGTCGAGCCCCATCATGAGAATAATCGAATAAACGAAAATGAAAACAATCGCAAGTAAGAGAAAAGAAAAGACGGATCTACGGAAAATGGGAAACGTTGAAGTGAGCTGTAGCTTATAAATAGGAAGATGAGGAGATAACGGGCGAAGGATATTCATGGTTGGACTTATGTTCATTCGCTCTGCTTGCGGAGCGGCATACCGAAAAAAAGAAAAGCGTTATCGGATTTGAAGCATGGCATAACCAAATGATTGTTTAGCCAATGATGGATTTCGCGCCACGGAATGAATAGAGGAATTAAAGATATTTCCTACCGACGTTGAGACAAAATGCTGTGGATTTCTCGAATGAATTCCTCCATTTTCTCCTTGTGAAGGCGTTCCGCTTTGGATCTTTCCTTTGTACAAGCCTCTCTTTTTCCCATTCTAGTTGGAGAAAAGTGGCACATCAATGTATTAACCAATTCCAGGACGTCCGCTCTTTTCTGGCGGCGTTGTCGCCTGCGTTCCCTGTCGTTTATAAGGATTTGCACAATCCTAACCTTATGATGTGAGGCGGAAGCCTCCGTTTGGCGACGGGTTCTTCATCACAGGCGCCGCCTTATGTATATCAGATTGAAGCTCTACTATACGTTCACTGGAAGGGTTAAGACCCGGATGACCCTCAAAAACCCCATGAGTGCCGGATGATTTCAAACTATAATCATTAATAGTCGTCGTTGATTGAGATTGACTTGTAATAGTCGTAGAAGATGGATTACTATTAAGACTGTTTTCGAGAAAGATGCGTGGAAATTTAGGCATTCTTGATTGAGAAATATATAATACCCTCCAGACAGCTTAACTCCGTCAAACCTGTAGGAGTAGTTAAGAACTATATATAACTTTTGTTGGTTGTTGACCAACGGAAAGCATGGGAGATGGTTTTTTCATTCCTTGGTACGAGTTAAATGCAGCCTGGCTACACCGCGTTATCCCTAACGTCAACTGCACACTTTCTATATATCTGTTTCCATCCAATCACCATAGCGGCTCTACTTTCTTTTCTTCGCGGCAGGTTTGGAACAACGTATAAAGAGAAACGTTAGTCAACATTTGATCTATCCCGAAAACTTCAATCCGTATTCAAGCAAACTCTCCAAAGAATAGATCTCCAGTGTCTTTTACTTGCATGTGTTAAGCATATAACTATTGATCGAACACGACATCTCGGAGAAAGAGGACTAAGAACCATAAGGCGAGCGCCGGTGAAAGCAGAGGCAAGAAGCCAACCATCACAAGAATACATGGCAGAAGACAGATAAGCTAGGCGAGGTTCATACATACGACATTAGACGACGCGAGAGGTCCGATTTCCCGTTCCTTCGATCGGTTACTCATGCTACAAACCCTTTGCTCAAATGAGGGCTGGTAGTTCGGGAGGTCAGACCCTTTCCCACCCAAGAGCTGTTCGAGGGTTCCATTTGTTGCTGTTGCCCCCACCGCGGATCAGAAGCGACGAAATTCCATACAGTCAATTCTTTATGGCGAGCTCGTACTACCAGAAGAGTAGACCTCAGAGCGATTGATTCCCAGTGCTTGAATAAACTTACTTGGAGCCTTCCTTCACTCCTGAACTAGACTCAACTGAGTGCGCCTATGATAGGATCCTGCTACTAAGGAAAGGACTCTAAGAGACTGACTTGCGATCTAAAGAAAGTGAAATTCTGGTCGAAAAAAAAGTCTATTTGAGAGACTCTTTCAGCTTCCATCTAGAAGAGAGCTTGAACACGCCTTCTTACGGGACCATAGAGAGTTATTTCAGGAAAGGGCAGAGCTGCTAACCTTAGCATCAGCAGGAGATAGAGAAGGGCTCGCGATTGATCCGCGAGAGAAGAGCGCTTGACCAATAGCCCTTGCGAGCCTTACCGTATATTGGAGCCTAGACCGAAGAGAGTAGATGCGCTATTTAGAGTAGATGTAGATATGCGCTATATTAGGGGGATATAGACTAGAAAAGTCCAATACTACTATTGGCTAATGGAAGAACTTAGTCTAGCTCTATTACATATGATGAAAGAAAGCAGCATAGCAAATGATTCTTTAGCTAATGAGATTCACACTCATTCACCAGGAAAGACCAATCACCAATACCAGTTCAGCGGAAAAGAGATGGCATGGGGGAATTGAATACGTGAAGGCGGGAATTACAGAGGGAATGGGATACTTCGACAGGAAAGAACTAAACCGATTTGATCAGAGACGCTTGTACGCTTTCCGACGTATCTATTGGATTGAAGACAAATGAGCGCTCGAACGGCCGAGCCGATGACCGCTTGGCGGGACTTTTCATTTAAGGGCAGATTTACTTACCAATATGCTTTTTTCCCTATGAATGCCCACATGATCTTGAAATATTTGATTCGAGAGCTCGAAAAGGAAAGTTGAATGAACGAGATTCGACGATAGCTCGAACGGAAATAGATATTGAATGAAAAAATAAATGAATGAATAGCCGCACCGACATGTATTGATTTCCGCCTCCACTATGTGCCTGGCACTCCTGGCATTTGCCTCGTTACTATTGGTAGTCCTTTTGCTACCTATATAGGTCTTTACTTGTTATATTTGATATTCCATCTGTCAGTTTAAAAAAAACCATTTATTAAGAAGGCATTTTCGTCTCCACCATCGATGCTCTTCAACTCGTGATTTTGGAAAGGAATTTGTTTTGGCCATTCCGGGGATGCCTCTTCCAATTGGCTGAAGAGAGCCGTGAATGCGCTTACCTCGCTAGTTTGCATTTTCTTTTTACCGAAAAAGGCTTGACTTCTTTGACCTCAACCAAGCAACGGAATGAGCTACTAACGCGAACCAAGCAACGGCTAACGCGAAAGCCGTTGTTGCAACTACACCTGACTTACTTGCTTACCTGACTTAGCCCCCATTCAAGGGATTACAAGCTTGGTTGCTGCTATGCCCAGAGAAGGAGTCCTAAGAAGAAGAAGGAATGACCCGGGTAGAAAAAGGGAGAGCTAGCACTTTCACTTTCAAGCCAATCCCTGAGAACCCGACAACTCGGCTAGCCCGGATCTATCTCATAGGCTTCTTTGGTGGCTTTCCCCCTTCGCTACTTTCTTAAGATTGAAATTGAAGTAAAGGAACCTATAGACAAAACGCTGGTTTGGCTCATCTAGATAAAATCTTCCATTGGCAGCCAACAACATCGATTTCAGAGCCTAAAACCAGCAAAGCGAGCAAGTTTGGAAAGGAGGGACTCATTCCACCCGCCGCTTGGATTGCTGAAATCGCTCAATTGAAGCCAAACCGGGTTCCTCGATAGAGTCTATTGAGATGCCAGTCAACGGTTGGCAGGGCTTGTTATGCCAAAAACAAGGCTTTTGATAAAGGATTCTCGGAAGAATTGGCATTTTGCCTTGCCTTTCTTAGAGTTCGAAATCCCTATCCAAGCTGATCCAACTCGGATTTGACTTCATCTCCAACCCCAGAACCAAAAACCTCCCTGGAGCTTGGTCATCCCAGATGAGCTGAGCTACGAAGTTTGGCATTCGTGAGGACGCAGCCCTGTCAGAAAGGGCATTCTCGCTTATCTGTATATGAGAATTTTATAATTGGGTCACCGCGGCAGAGCTTCAATCGAAATAGTGATTCTTTGGCCAGGTTTGCTTATCCAACCCTCGACTTTAAGGCATCTCATTAGGTCCCCCCATTATAGGAAGTTTCAAAGGCCCTAAAACGCCTAAACCCGGCCTTGCAACAAGGAACCTAGACAGAAGAACGGAATCGTAGCCTTCAAGCTGACGTCTGAATATCTCATTCATAATCCGACGAGTTAAATGAGAAAGGGGCGGTTTCATAGCTCTAGCTTGCTGCGTCAACTGGCCCTTCGTCATCCTTTCTGTGAGGTAGCTTGTCTCCTCCAGCTTGTCTGGTTAATGGGGCTCTCTATTCAAAGATTCAAGAAGTCACTCCGCTTTCTGGGATGGAGAAGTTTCCCTTTCTTTGATTCATTCGCCCTACGTGATCATCTACTTTCTTCCAGTGGAGAAGGGACAGACCTTCCCCGTCTAGTCGAATAAGTCAAAGCGATTTTGGTCACAGAAATGGGAGAGACAAAAGCAAATCTCAAATCTTAGCCAATCCCTTGTCAGAAGGTAATCTTCCCTCTCGCCTGTGCTTGTGCGTTCCTATCTCTTATGAATGAGTCAACCGGATCGTGAAGATCTTACTTTATAGAAGCTGCGGAACCAAACCTGGAGTTGATCTGCTCTGAATCCTCAACTTCGAACCAAGGGCTTCTTTCTCAAGATCGAATTTAAGGCGAGGTTTATATAGGCAAAACGGGGGTTGGCGGCATCTGACATCAAATCACCTTAGCTTCATCAACAAGGTATCTTTCAAGGCCTAAACCCCTTCCTATGAGCAAGAGAAAAAGCAGACCTTCAAGCCAAGCCAGGGTCAACAGACCGGGTCCAGCCAACAAGCTTGAGCTATGAAAGAGAACAACAACTTCTATATCTATATATGAATTATTGAGAACAAAAGCGAGCGAAGCGATAAGACAGCAAGCACTTATAGCCTTATAGTTCAATTCCTGTATGCAACCACCAGTCCTAGCCTAGACCCACCCACCGACCAGGGTCGGCCTTTTTTATTATACACACGCGCCATGGATCATTCACTTGGGGCGATGCTAGCCCAAAAGTAATGCCTCGCTCTCATGTTCGCAGCACAGAAGATGCGACATTACCTAATTGGTAACACCATATACCTGGTGTCAGGAGTCAACCTTTAAAGATCCTTGTGACCCAAGCAGGTTCACTGAACGCCCGACTCGCAAAAGGGGCGATACTGCTCTCACAGTATTACATAATATTCGTACCACAAAAGGCCGTGAAAGGACAGGCACTGGCAGATTTCTTGGAAGCACATCCTCTACGGGAGAACTTAAAATTGCAAGAAGAATTGCCTGACGAAGCAGTCTACTGCATTGAAGTCGCATCAAGACCCACATCCAAATCCTGGGAGATGTATTTTGACGGCGCCTCAAAAACAGATGAGAAAGGACGTCCAAAATCAGGGGTCGGAATCGTCTTCATTACTCCCGAAGGCAACATGATCCCGCATTCCTTCACTTTGTCGGAGTCATGTTCCAACAACGTGTCAGAATACACGGCGCGGATTATGGGAATGGAACTAGCTCGTGACATCAAAGTACATCAACTGGAAGTTCGAGGTAACTCAAAGTTGGTAATTAACCAAATGAACGGCGTCTATGAAGTTAGAAAACCAGATCTCTTACCCTATCATACAGCAGCGAGCGAATTAGCACGCACCTTCGCATATTTCAACATTGAACATGTGCCAAGGGGACAGAACACAAAGGCGGACGCTGACGCAAGTCTCGCAGCTTCTCTGTCTTTACCAGAAGGAGAATCCATGACGGTTATGGTCTATGAGAAAAGAATCCTGCCACCACTCAACACCTATGAAGTAGGCTAAACAACTAACAAAGCAAGCATTGAAGGAAGCTCACCGAATCCTTCTATTACATGCCAATCCCAGAGACTCGAGGGGACTAAGGCTATTCCTTACCTAAAAAGATAAGGGTAAGAAGCAATTCCTAAAGAAAAGTCATTCTAGTTCTTTATATAAGACTCTCCTCCCTCTCTTCGTTCGGTTCGTATTGCTTGTTCTGACTGCTTTTACTTCGTTCGTGGGGGGTGGCTATTCCTGTTCTCCGTGCAGCAGCTATTCATTCTACTCGGGAAAGGGCTTTTCACCGTGATAGTTCTCAGTCGGCGAAGCCTCACATCCGTTGCGCTCTGACTTACTTGACTTTAAGAAGCAACAAAGTTACGATCTTCCAAGACGCTATTCCAGTTTATCGATTTATCGTCTTCAAATGTAGCTTTATCGTCTGATGTTGTGATTCTTCTATAGCCTCCGGCTAGTGAACACAGGGACCGAAGGGGGCGAGGGCCTTCTGCTCTCTCTCACCATCTAGGTACCCTATTATATATATATATAGTAGGATTGAAAAAGTGGTTTAATGGCTAACAGGTTCGTTTCTAAAGCCTTGTTATGGGCTTCGTTGCGTTCCGTGATGAATAACCATTGAAAAGTGTCTTCAAACCACTTCCTTTGAAAGAAGTGATTCTAGGCCTGCTTTACCAACTCTTTCAGTCTGCTTTCGACTTTCAATAGTACAGATCTCTTTCTTTTTAGTTCTTATTTCTGTCTTGAAAGCTTAGTGCAGTTAATCTACTATAACAGGATTTAGTACCCAGTGTGGAGCCGATGTCGCTTGTATGGCGTGCAGGGCTTTGAACTCCTGCGGGGACAGTCCCAGATGTGCTAGCGCTTCCACACCCGCTGACCCCCAATGACAGCCTTCTTGTGACCGCTTTGTTGAAGCTTGGATCGGTACCTCTCCTGTAATTCACAGCACAGGAACTGTGGGTTTTACGTCCCGCATGCTCTTTGCCAACTCATGGGGGGAGCGGCCGCTAAGACAAGCTAGTTTCCAACCGTGTTTGGTCCCGAGGATCCCTTCAAGCAGTAACAACAAAGTGATGGCCTTTCATTCATCACTTACATCATTTCACGTCTGTATTTCAACTCGATAGTCTAATTATCAGTCTTTCTTTGAGGATAGGATGGGGTGAACGAACGTAGCGATGCCGTTATATCGGTGAGGTAGTGAGAGAACACAAGACCGGTACGCGGGACTACAGTTTTAATTCCTAACTCCGAAACCGGTCCCCTCAAGGGAACAGATCAGTCCGGGCACGGGCACCTGCGGTCGAGCGAAGCTACTTTTATCTGAATCTCTGTAAGCAAGCCAGCCAAGCCAAGTCAAGGAGGTATTCGATTGAGTAGGATTAGTACCTAGCTATCCAAGGAAATAAGCCAAACAAGCCAAGCTAGTAGCTGAAGCAAGCCAAACCAGAAGGAGTGATGTTCCAGCATCTGATGCTTGTCCGTTCATTGATACAAAGGAGGACTAGTATGAATAGAATGCTAGGCGGGGTAGAGCTAACCAAGCCGGTGTTGGAAGAGCAGTAATAAGAATCTCCTAACACCAAGCCAGCAAAGCGGGAGTGCTGGACCAGCATCTCCTCCCCGCCGATTGATTGCTTGGGAAGGAATGTACTAGCTAACCAAGCTAGCCAAGCAGGTATCTCCTTGAAGTGGAACAAGATAGTGGGTTTGAGCGAGTGAGAGAACACAATACCGGTACTCCTTGCGAGCGAAGCGACTTTGTTATTAACTCTTTTCCGGAACAAGGAAGGTAGTTCAACCAAGCCAGCCAAGCCGGCCAAGCAAGCCAAGGAGCTAACTCGAAAGTAGGTATTCCCTTTCAGGGGAAGAAGGAGGAAGCGAAGCGGTTAGGAACAAGTAGTTAAGGAACACTGTCGTAGAGTGAAATCCATTCGTTGGCCATTTCTTTGTACACAGAATGCCCGTTGAAAAGCTACTAGAAGAAGGGGCCACTAGAGAATACTCTAACTAGGCTTTTAAGGCTTTTTAGAAGCCTTATACTGATTGTTACAATAATAATTGCTAAACCTTTCTTCAGACTTACATAATCTGAGGTTTCTCACCGAACGAGGTCCCCTTCCAGCTCTGATTCACCACTTCCTAGATAGTATAGGGCTTGTTTTACTTCGCTACCATTCCTGGCTAAGCGAGGCTTAACCGAACGAGAAGACATGGCTTCGCCACTTTTTACTCGTTAGGGAAGCTTTCTCCCCGGCAAGCAGGTCTTTCGATTGGTATTGGTAGTATGCGAATGGCTCTTACCGACTAGTGGTATTGGTAGTCCCGAGTGGATGGATTAGTATTGGCTAGCTAAACGAAGCAAGCCAAGTCAGCTAAAGCAAGTCTCCCCTTGAAGGGAAACACGGAAGGTACGCCCCTGAACTGAAGCAGAAGCAAGGGCAGGTCTCGTACAATACTGTTATTTATCTTTCTATTGCAGAATGGACCGCTACTCGTGATGGACTGAGACTCTTCTCTTGCCTTGAGCTTGAGGAAGATCCGCGGATACACAACTCATTCTGTAACGAAAGTGGTTGGTAGTAGAAGACTAATACCAGAGAGCATATGAGGCACATCCAGCTACAAGAGCTAAGAGAAAGGTAGGACCTTAGCCTAGTGAGTGACTTTCTTCAATTCAAGAAGAGGGAGAAAAGGCTGACGTGTGCTTCCAGCCTCACTCCCCAAGTGACTCTTTCTTGTCCGGTCGTACTAGCCCATTTCTTAGATTGAGAGAGATCCCTAGGGCCTCGTTCTCACTAGCTAAAGTGGTGATCGAAGTCCGTCTTGAGCTAGGTCATTTCTGTCTCCGACCGCGCCGATCCGCGTAGTGAATTCTATCCTATCTCCTACCGAGCACTTAGCTAAGCTGGTAAGAACAAACTACCTAGGCGTGGGCCTCTTTTTAGTATAGAATAGAAGGGGTGCCCCTTCTTTGTACTGTAAGTTGAGCAAAGTTGCCTAGAACCCAAGGTTTCGAGGACTCAAGGTATAAGGCAGGCCATCCGACGGGCTATCTCACGGATTAAGTTCTTTCGATTCCCTTCTGTGGGTTCCAAACCTGCAACAAGTGCTAAAAGCGGTGGCTGGCTTTCAAGGATCGAAATGGAGCGCCCTTTCCTCAAAAGGGGGCCCCCAACCCGAGATCTCTTAATAAAAGGTAGGCTATCTAAGCTAGGCGAATGGTGAAAGTCCCAATTCAATGCTCTAGGCAATCCATCTCAGAGTGAGTTATGAACAGCTTGGGAGGAAGACCTTCGGGTCTTAGTCCCATGATTATCAAGGAAAAAGAACACAAGGAAGAAGGTACGGCGCCCTCACCTTATTAAGAAGGAATTCACCATCTTGCCGAGAGATCCCAGACTTGAATAACGGATTCTTCTTATTCACACTCGACGAAACGGAAAGATAAATACCAATTCCTCGATGAAGTGTCAGATTTCTTCGATGAAGTCAGATCATAACTAGATTCCTTCCAGATCGTAAGGCCGCATTTACTTGCTCCCTCTTAGGATCGTGCTTCTGATAATGTGTTTTTTTTGGAGGTGGCCTTTGTTGATCCGGGGCTGATTGAAACTTGAACGGCTCGGGTTGAGACGCTTGCGGCTGCGATGGCTGGGTAGGAGCTTGACTCATTGTGGATGTATCAATATTATGTTGTCGTATCCGGATTTGGGTGACTCTCTCCCATGGCTGAATGTATTTCCTGTAGTCTTCGTTGAAGATGTCATCTTGGATACAGGCAATCTTTGGTTCCAATTTTTCTTTTGGGACGGCAGAGAGTGAGAACTGCTGCTCCTTGCTTTGCTACTTTAGGTAGTGCTGCTGTAGGCTCTTTGCTGCTAGAGGATCTGGAACTAGGCGTTATGCTGCTGGTGGAGGTAGTGGTGGGGAAGCTGGTTCTAGATCTACTTCTGCTGAATCGACAGGATCTACTGCTATATTTTTCCTTACCCTGAGTGATAAATGAGATGGTTCCTCATGGTATAATAGAAGCTGGTGGGAAACTAACTCAACTAGGTAGGCATCGGAGAAAAAACATGTGCACAGGGCCGGAGGCCGGATTCGGACTAGAAAACCTAAGACAGAGGGTTACTTCTAATTACTGAGCTAGAATCATCATAAGGAATTGGCTACGTTCTCATAATTCTTCCCTAAGCGGCAGACAGCGCCTGTGCACCGAATCCCTATTTACCCCATTGCCATTGCGTTCTCGCCGCCTACATGAACCGGGGCTCAACCTAAGCATAGTCGCCTATAAGTTCCAAGTCTCCCTTTTAGGCCGGCTAATAACTAGCCGGTACCTGGGAGGGCGTCGATAAGCTTATAAAGTCCAGAGGGTAGAGAAGCGGATTAGCGAGCCTGAACGGTGGAAACGATGCAAGACGGGCAACGACGAAACAAGTTTTAAGAGCCGCTCTCTTCAACTGGTAACCATTGGGGGTAAAATTCTGCAACAACAAAAGTGACTGGTCAACCTTTGGTTCGATAGGCTGGTGATCTCAGAATCCGATTCAGTACTCGATGATGGTATTATTCTTTTTTCAATTCAGTATTTGACTAGGTAGGAGGCTCTCTTAAGCCTGACTCCGATAGCCGCTCTTCAAGCTGATGCGCGGTAAGATACTTCTTTTTCTGGTGTAATAGAGTATATTCATTACAAACCTGAATTCTCGCGTTTCCTCTATCACTAGCGTGCGGATGAGATATAGTAGCCCTTAAGCTGTTGAGCAGTGAAATCCTTGTTTTGTTGGTGCAGGTCTGGGATCAGTAGTAGCTTCCTGAGCGACGAGAGCCTTCCACCTCTGCATTGGCCGACAGTAGAACTCCTGGGTGAAAGGTAAATTCCGAAAAAGAGTAGTTTCTCCGTCTACAATATGCTCGAACCTTTACTTTCAAAATCTTCCACACCGAAAAAGCCCGTTCATCTCTTCTTTCTCGGAAAGATGGAATAGGAATCTATTTGGTAGAGTCTGCCGTGGGAAAGCCTTAGCGACTCGAATAGATAATAGTGATCACCCAGTGAAACGTATAGTTCCACCTCTGGTAACACGGTTGGATTGCTAACTTCTTCTTTTTCATTAGGGACGGGTCTTTTCTTCCCTCTGCGGAGGGGTATGAATAGGGCATACAAGGGGCTCGATCGAAGAGAGACAGTGGTGACTCGCCAAGAAAGATTTTAGAAGTGCTACCTGACTACAGTCGGTTGATGTTATAAAGTCCTCCATTATGGAATGGTTCTCAGCAGCACGTGAATCTCCTAACTCGCTGAAAGTGACAGCGTTTATTTCATTTATATATATTATATTAGCTTAGCTGAAACGGATCGAGTGTCCTACAAATCAATAGAATCTAGTTCGTTCGGATGATGTACTTGGGAGGACCGTAGCCCAAGCCACCAGGCGAGGAAAGGTTTCTTTCATATGGATCCACTTCTTGCCACTCTTCTCATAATCTAATGGTGGAACTCTTCTTTCTTGAATCATATGCATTGGATTCCCAGGAAGAGACGAAAGATACTCGCGAAGAACAGTCATGGCCAAGTGGATGGAAATAGCATAAATAGAGCCAAGCCTTCTCTAAAAGAAGCAAGTGCAAGTCCCAGGAAAGCAGCTACTAGCTAATGTCAGAGGACCTTTGCTTGATTTTACTTCTGCCTTGATGTGCCTCCTCCTTTTTCAATATGAAATTCGAGATTAAGTAGGTTGGTCAGTCACACAAAAAGGAGTAGCGAAGGGTTGCATTAACTTCTGCGGATACGAGGGAGAACTCGCTATTCCTAATACTAAGACTGCGTCTCTTGCATACACTTACTAAAATGCAGATAATCTTGAATGACCGTCGGGCATTTTCAGGTGGCGAAAGCCCAATGTATTCATTTTTTCTTTGATTCCGCCCGTAGGCGCTAACAAATAAGTAAGAAGCAGGTCCGATAGTGAAGGGAGAACACTTGCTTGGTACAACTCTCATGTGGACGTCCTGCTTGATACAAGCAATCAGTAGAAAATAAGACAATAGGCAGAGGCTATTAGTCAAGCGGGCGATTCCCTTAGGAATTTAGTGAATATGATACCTTCTATTCTATTGATCTGGAATTGGGCCAATACGATTGATAGGTAGTCGCCTTTTCAGGTAATGGGCTAGAGGAAGCAAATTCCTCTGTCCACGCGTGGACTAGACCGATTGAAAAGATTGGAAGGCCGGGTAAGGCAAACAGGTATTACTCTCCTAGAAGAACCCCCGGAGGTGAATTAGAGCTATTGAGTGCCATTACTACCCAATCAGTCTTTTCCTAAGGGATTTTCCTTAGTTGCGAAGAAGTGAAGTAAGGAACTAGCTCGAACGTAGGCAATTGCCTTATTAAAAGATGGGGCTTTCCCTTCCGATTTATACCCCAAAAGGGTGGCTTGCTTTCATCACTTTCTCTCTCATTCAACTGGTGTCAAAGCTAAAGACAAAACCTATGGATTGGCTCGTTGACCAAAACCGACATCGCGAACGGCTTCTACTCCTGGTTTGCCAACCTTGTCGACTTCCTCACTCGAGACAGGAATACTCAGGCCAAGTTCCATAATGAAAAAAGCGAGTTAGGGGTGTCAAAGGTCTCCTCACCTTAGTGGCATAGAAAACGACGATTTCTTCTTAGTAAACCTTGCAAATGCCTTTGCTTTTACAGCTGCCAGAAAGCTGACTTAACCACTGAACTGAGTTCGCTCGGTCAGCTTACTATGGATGAGCAAGACCGGAGGACTAGCCCGCAAGCGCAGCCTGAATGGAAGATAAAGGATTGCGTGCGCATCTGCCTATTGATTGATCAGAAAACCTCTTTGAGGATTCCCAAAAGCTTGAAAGGGCGAATGAGGGGTGAAGTAAGGAATGAGACAGACAAAGACTCACGTACGCCCGAACGAGGCCAATCAACAGGAATCCACCTGACCAAAGATTGGATCATTCCTTGCGCGCGAGACAAAGCCCACTTTCCTTCATTTGCATGCCTTTCTTTCCTAACTTTTTAAAGCGATCGATGAGCTAAACAGAAGATCCCTACTTGATACGAAACAGAACAGGAACTTCACTCATACTGAAATACTTCAATCGATGAACTCCTTGCAGCATCGATGCTCGAGGAAGCAAGAGCGGGATGAGTACCAACTACAACTAAAAATTCCTATTTTTTGGCTTCCGGATTTCGATCAATCTGTGAACAGTAGAAAGAATTCCATGGACACAGGTGAAAGAACAAGATCTGGCACTGGCAGCGGAGAAGCAGAGTGACAACCAGCCGGGCCAGAAGCCCCGTTTCCTTCAACTAATTCAAGCGATTCAGTCAGTAGGAAAGTAATCTCACTGAACATTGGTTTTTTATTCCTCGTGAAAAAACAACGAAAAATCGAAAGTCCAATATAGATATAGAACTCATCTTTCTCCCCTTACGAACAATAAAATCAAGTGGCTTTTGTTGAAGGTCGTTCGAGCGAGAGTATGGCATGGGTTACTTCAGCGCCGTAGCGCCTAGTACTCGAACATTTGCTCGAGGCATTTTCTCTATCCCTTCTTACCCTATCAATTCTCTCAGTCTCCTGGATCCTCTGGCACAGTTTCTAACACCAAGGCAACCATGGCTTCCTCACCATCTACTCTCCCAACAAACTGGTATGTTGACTCTGCTGCAACCAACCATATAACCAATGACCTCAACAATTTTAGTTTCTATGAACCCTATCAAGGCTCAGATCAAGTTCAGGTAGGCAATGGCTCATCACTGTCCATTCAAAACACTGGTCAAGGTATTCTTCCCACTCCTACTTTCCCTTTTCAACTAAAAAATGTATTGCATGTGCCTGAAATTGCCTCTAATTGAGTCTCTGTGCATCAATTAGCTACTGATAACAACTGTACCGTAACCTTTTCTTCTGATTCCTTCCTTATTCAGGACAAATTCACTAAACAAGTTCTCTTCAAAGGCTATCACTGCAATGGTCTTTACCAGCTTCCTACTTCTCAGTCTATGTCTTCTCCTCAAGTTATTAAAGCTTCAAGCTCAGTTTGGCATCAGAGCTTGGGGCATCCCTCTCCTGCCAAGTTTGATTTTATAGCTAAGAAATAGAACTTTCCCTTTTCTTCTGTTCAGTCATCATCTTGTACACATTGTAATGTTGCCAAATCCCATAGACTTCCCTTTGTTCTTTCTACTACTACTGTAAATAAGCCCCTTTGTTTAGTACATAGGGATGTATGGGGGCCTATTTCACCCTCCATTGATGGATAGGCTTGCCACTATGTCTTCGGATAACTGCCAATGACAAAAAGACAATCCGGAGACTCGAAAGGCAGCTATGTCTTCTCCTTAGGAAGAGAGCTTCCTAGCCTATCCCTACTTTCGGAGATAGCTCATTGGAATGAGAGCGAAGAGCGCAAGGATGATTGGTCGATTGGCCTTGTTAAGGGTGTCGTTTTTCGCATTGGCAGTTGAGAATGAGTTCGTCCGAGCCGGTGTTCAAAAAGGTTGGCTGTAGAGAGTTAGTCCGAGTAGGTTCGGGTAGGGAGAGGAAGAGCACCCATTAGACGCAATAGGTGCGGATCTTACTCTTTTTCATTCCAAGCAAGACTCCCGAATGAACTAGGAAGGGCGAGTGCGCGCAGTTCCTATTCGAATCTTGGTTTTTTTAGTTCCTTCGGTGCTGGAGAAAGTCTCAATTCCTTCTTCTGAGAGTGAGTCTGTTCGGAACGGTAGAAAGCGGTACTTCCTTCTTCAAATAAGTTCTATGAAGGTCGGGTAGTGGAACCACGGAGCAAGGTGGAAGGTAGGAACGAGAAAGCAAGTAATACGGGACGATTGGCTAGTCCGGCTTTCCCCCTACAAATTGAAAATTCAATTCAAGCGCAGCGCCGTTTCGAAGCAAGTTCACTCCTAAAAGTGGTACTTAATCAACTCTAGGGCATCTACCTTCGCCTTAAAGAGAAAGGCTGGTTCTACTACTACCTGGTATGATAGGTCCAAAGAAAGTCTCCTGCATCCCTTCTTGGTCGAGAGGCATAGCCCCCGGCTTCCCTTGGTGCGGTTGCTTCATATCCAGGCGCGACCCCTAATAGTGTCAGGTCGAGATGTAGTTCCACCCATTGAGGAGGCAAGGGCATCACCCGTGGTTTACCCGGAAAGACTGTCACTTGCTTGCTTTGGGCTCATCCCGTGCTTGGTCTCTTCGATATGCGATATCACGTTCGATATGCTCTTTCTTTATGAAAGATCTCTCCTCCCGTTAAGCACTCGGGGTACAGGTAGACAGAGGAGTTAGAGGCTGGCAGTTAAGCATTCGCTATGTGGAATTCCTTTTCTATCAGTACGATTCCCGTCCTTTGTCGGAAAGGGTATCCACTCTTGCAACAGTCGTAATCGGTCTTTCCTGTATTCAGGACTCGGGCTATATGCCCTCTTTTCTATAGTGAAAAGCTTTTGACTCGAATAGGCGGCACGAAACATGCGAGAAAATGCTCTTTTTTAAGGCCTGGGAGTGAATTCAACTTTAGACAAGTCTAGCAAAGCAGCTCATCTGGTAACACGGTCATCCGTCCAACCTCTATCAATTGGTCTTTCCTCTTTCAATCGCTTGAATCGGTCCAACCGGGAATCTTGAATCTCTAACGATCGCATCTGTCTGACTGATGGGAGAGATCGGCTCTATGGCCGCTTTTCCTTAAGCTTCATGCCTCTGAAATCGATCGAATAAGCTCACGAGGTACTACGCTTAATTAAAATGCCAAAAAATTAATTATTGAAAGCCTTAGGACATAATTACACTATCGTTATTAAAGTAGTAAGGAAATAATTAGAATATGCGCAAGAAAGACTAGAGGTCATAGACCGGCAGATAGGGGCAGAGGTCAGCATTCCTGCAGTTAAGGAGGACGGATAGTCACTTTTATGATACTGTCTGATGAGAGATAGGCGAGGCGGGAGTCAGCCTCGAATCAATTTCGTTAATTTGACATTTCTCCTGTATAGTCTTTATGACGCTCATCTGGAATCTTTCCTGTTGCAGTACGATTTCAGTATGAGTTTCAAAATTGGAGTCTTTCAGTAGTTAAACACGATTTCAGTATTCAAGTACCGGTAACATTCCCTGTATAACTCTAGTACTTCTGTAAGTAAGGTTTTTTCCTACGGTGGAGTTAAGGCAGCAAGCATAGGTGCTTCGGTTTTCGGTAGCAGGTAATCAGGTATGTCTAAAGCAAATCCGTCCATAGTGCCTTCTCATCCCTTCGCCGGATCATTGTCCGGTGAAAGGAACGAATGATCGTTGGAAACCCTCTCTCGCTTTCTCGAGCTGTCGAATCCAAGTTTTCGCTTGCCTCTCTTGAGCCAAATCCTCTTTTCGTACCCTTGCTTTCCTACCCTGCCTACCTATTATTGAGGGAGTCTGTAGTCCCCCCACGGGCATATCTAGTTCAGAAAAGACATGAGATGGGAGGGCGTGAGGCGGAAAAAGCAGAGTAGACCAGACGCTTTCTGCCATGATATGAAGATGTTTGCTTTCAGTGCACCCATATTCAGGCTAAAAGAAGATTGAAGTAAGGAATGCCCGAAAAAGAAAAGCATGACCTGAGGCAAGGGATGAGAGCGAAGAAAGCGCTTGACCAAGGACTGACTGAAAGCGCTTGACCTAGCGGGGTTAGCTTACCTTTTCTATCCCTGCAGCTGTAACATAGTTGTACTCCAAGGACAAAGGAAAAGAGAAGCTCAAGATTGAACATGTGGGAGGATCCCAAAACTACCGGATCGAAATCGTCCACCAACAACCCCCCATAGATGGATCAAGAAAGTAGGGCTCTTATCTTTCAACCAGTCAGTTTGACCAGGCTCAAGAGCACAGAAAAAGAAGGAAGAGCCAGTAGGCCATCATTGCATATGAAAATATAGAAAGTAAAGAGGAAAAGGCATGACTTTTAATAAGGGGCGCGTTAGCGCTTTAGAAAGATTGCAGGGCCTTTATTACCAACAGAGAAAGGAAGAGAGTGGCAGTGATATTGAGTTCCAGATCTCGGATTCATTTGCAGCATAGGCTAAGGTCCGGATGGTAACAAGAACGGAGGATATCAGTAAGACAAGAGGAGTTAGCGGGGTTGGCTTGAACCTTTATCCTACCTTCCACGTAGGAATGAATGCCCGACCTCTCTTTTTAGTGGGATAAGGCTTCCCAGCTTTCGTCTTTTCATAATTACCAAGGAAAGAGAAATCTAATTCTAGATCTGGTCTACGACCAACCATAGGAGGAAAGGAGAGCAGCCTTACTTCAACCATTACAGGCAGGACTAACTAACTATATAAGACTGCTTTCATATTCAAGATTAGCTACCGAGAACAAGGGTTTTATTACTATATCTGATAGATGTAACTGTAACTGCCCTTTGGACGGAAGAGATATAAAAATAGGGAGCCTCTAGCCCAGAGAACCTTTTAAGAAAGATATCGATTAACTGATTGCGACATAACTACAGTAATAGGGTAAAGGTTGGTCGTAGATCATGCAAGAAAAGAATAAGCTGCTAGGCCTTATCCCAATAGAAGATATACAGGAAGGAATTCTTAAACATCTTAAAAGCAGGAAAGATCTCAATTCAATTCCTTGCTTGGTGGATCGGATCCACCAAAGCCCCTGCCCTTAGCTACATAGCTACGATGGCTGGATCTAATCCATTATTTTTTATCCGGATCTACAAGTCTAAGAAAGATTATTTATCATTCTATCTCTTCTTCTTTTTCTTGAAAGCTTGAATGGGACCTCAGAAAGAAAGACTCCAGTCGTGATCTACGCGCCAAAGATTCTTCGTCGCTAACTGCATCCTCACCTGCTCACTTTGACCTCTATGGCTATCCTGGTGAACTAGTAAACTATTCCATATCTCCCTGTAGAAGCATCCTCTTCGCTAATCTCATTTTTTCTAAGATCCGGCTATCTTCTTTTAAGAACATTTTCGTTTCACACCCCTAGCCAGGCCCCCGGCATAAGCCCCCAACATTGAAAAAGAGGTGTAGGAACGAACTAACGACAGAGAGCTGGATCATAACATGAAAGTAAATCAGTCCTAAAGGGGGACGACGTGGATCAGTCCTCAGTAGTCAAGGTCTAGCAGAAAGAAACCTGAAATCGATGAACCTCGGTCAGCTGCCAATGGATAAGTTGGACGAATTGAGATTCGATTCGAATCCAATCTAGAAGAGTCTCAACTTTGAGACCCAAAAGAAGCTCTTTTCTATTCCTATCAGCTCAACACTTGGTTTTTGGTCCTCAACCACCCGCTTTGGTTCAGAACAGAAAAGACAACTTGAAGGGATATCGCCGGAAGAACCCTACCGCCTTTAACTCATTTACTGCTCAGCCCGGATTCGGCTCTCAAACAATAGAACATAACGCCTCAGACTTAACAAGATATAGGGTAGCATACTCCTCTTTTTATTCATTTTGGTTCCAAAGAGACAGCGGGAGACAGAGGCACTTCGGGCGCCTTCGTTGCTTCGAGAGCCCGGCACCATTAGATCAGAAAGAACCGGCTTCCCCGGATTCAGTAGGGGCATGCCGGGGCCCCGCGCACAGCAAAGAAAGGAATTCCTAAACATCGTTGCTCCTTCCCCGTACGATAGAAAAAAGAACTCTCATTAAATGCTCCTGAGTAGACTTTATTATTGGGCCTTGCTGTGGTAGAACCTAGTGAACCAGGCGTAAGAATTAAACTCCTGATCTACGACCAACCCCATTTCACCCTTTTTTCAAAAAGTTCCTTGGAGAACTAACTCACTCATAGAACAAGTTTACCGCTGTTGATCTCTCCTAGGTCTAAATCCCTTCTTCTTCGGCCCGAACAGAAGTCAAAATAAGACAACACAATCAGGCTTATCGGAGGGCTAGGACCAGAGAGAGGCGCAATAGAAGATAAGGCAGGGAATCGGCATAAGACGGAGATACCAGACTGGAAAGACTGATTCGAAAAAGAAGTCCCAACAGTTGAGGCGAGAAACAAAACCTAACCTCTGATTTCACCTCTTTGAGTCCTCAACTTCGACCACTTTACCATGGAATGTTTTCTGTGACCCATCCTTATTTAAGATAAGCGCTTTCAAGCTTCCTTGCCATTGCGATTGAAAAGGTTTGTTTAGAGTTGGATTAGCTGACCCAAGGCCTAGGAACCACAGCCAAGCGTGGAAATGGTTGGAATCTTGTGACTGCGCGCAAGGGCTTAACTTATTTCCTTCAAATACTACTTTGAATAGTGCTTGCCCCTTCATTTGAAATAGTGCTTCTCTAATGGTGTCACTGGCCACAGGGAATTACTTAAGGCCTAGCACTCAAACTATAACGGGTACTCCAACAGGCACTGTCCTTAGGACTGCGGCTTAAAGAAAGGAAGATTATATAGGCAGGGGTT